TTTTTTACATTTAAAATACAAAATTTTAAAAAGTTAAACTATTATAAAAATTGAATTTTTTCTAATAATTAAATAAAAATAATTTTTGAAATGCATAGTACGAAAACACTTTGAATTCAAAATTTTAATAATAACTTATTAATTAATATGTATATTTTATATATATATATATAATATATTTAATTAAATATGATTATATATTAATATATATAAGATATATATATATAATAATTTATTTTTTTTAAAATAAGAAATAAATATATAAGTATTTATATATATATATAAAGTAGAGATTTATAAATTAATAAGATAATCTATAAACTAACAATTCTCACTAGGAATATTAGAGTTATGGGAGAAAAAGAGAGAAATATAAATTATAGAAGCATTTATTACCTATATGTCAAACATATCTAATATTTGATTAAATAATATAATTTGATTTATTTTATTATATTAAATATATTATATTATTATTACTCATTATTAGAATAAATTTTTTATTAATTAATAATTCTTTTTTTTTTTAAAAAAAAAAAAAAAAAAAAAAAAATTAAAAAAAAAAAAAAATTTTATTTATTATAAATATTTATACAATTTATTATTTATTTAAAAATAAATAATTAAAAATTAATATTTAAATAAATTAATTAATTTAATATATAAAATTATTAGGTATATTTTTATAGTGTGGATATAATGGTATATTTAATGGTTAATTTTTGGTTTGGGAGTTAATGCGTATAATTATTTTGTTTATAATAACAAATTAGAAATTATATATATATATATAAAAAAAATTTATTTGTTATAAATATTTATATAATTTATTATTTATTAAAAAATAAATAATTAAAAATTTATGTTTAAATAAATTAATTAATTTAGTAATAAAATTATTGAATATATTTTTATAGTGTAAGAAAATAGTATATTTAATGGAAATTTTTTGGTATGGAAATTTATATATATATGTATATATAATTATTTTATAAATAGTAATTTAAATTAGTAAATATTTTAGTAATAAAGTAAGGTTTTAAATTTAATTTGGTTAAATTGAATAGTTTATAAATTTTTAAATTTTATATAAAAATTGGATTTTAAAGTTTTATTTTGGCTAAAAATTTATTAAATATTTATTTTACATGTAAAGTTTTATAAGAATTATTAGATTTTTTAATAAAATTTAATATAATTTATTCGCAGTATTTGATTTTATAAATTAAAGAAATTTAGATTTAGTAATATATTTTTTTATAGGATAATTTTGTGCCAGCATCTGCGGTTATACAAAATATAAAAATAAATTTTATTAGTGTATAATAGTTAAAATAATTTATTATATTAATTAATAATATTATTTTATTAGGTTAAATTTATAAATAATTAATAAATTAATATTAAAAAATAATTTGAAGCTATAAAATTTAAAAATTAAACTAGGATTAGATACCCTATTATTTTAAATATAAAAATTATAAACTAAGGTAGTAATAGATATATTCTTGAAACTTAAAAAATTTGGCGGTGTTTTAGTCTATTTAGAGGAACCTGTTCTGTAATTGATAGTCCACGATTAATTTTACTAAATTTTATAAAATTTGTATACCGTCGTTAAAAGAATATCTTAAAAGAGAAAAATTTTCTAAAATTTAAATTAAAATTTATTTCAGATCAAGGTGCAGTTTATAATTTAGAAGAAATGGGTTACAATAATTATAATTAAACGGATTTTTTATTGAAATATAAAATTGAAGGTGGATTTAATAGTAAAATTAATAAAATTATTAATTTGATTTTAGCTCTAAAACATGTACATATCGCCCGTCGCTCTCTTTTTTAAAAGGAGATAAGTCGTAACATAGTAGGTGTACTGGAAAGTGTACCTAGAATGATCAAATTAGAGCTTGTCTAGTAAAGCATTTCATTTACATTGAAAGGTTGTTGTGCAAATCAATTTAATTTGATTGTAATAAAAATTTACTTTAATAATATAAAGTTTAATAATTAAAATAATAAAAATAATTTTATTTAGAAAAGTTTAGTATTTTTTAAAAAATAAATAATTAATGTAATAGTTTATAATGTATAGTGATAGAAAATTGAAATATAAAAAATTAATTAATAAGTAAATTTAATTTATTGTACCTTTTGTATCAGGGTTGATTAAAAATATAATAAAAATTTATTAGTCTCGAATTTAAGAGATTTAAGAGTTTATGAAAGTTAATGTATTAAAATTATTTTTAATAAATTTTTAGTAATGAAAAGTTAGTCGTTCTTAAAGATATCTAGTTTTTAAAGAAATGAATTTAATTCAGATAGTATATTTAATTGATTTATTTAGAAAAAAAAATTTTAGTATACTATTAATATTTTAAGGGATTAGCTTTAAAATATTTATTATAAATTTAAATAAAAATTTAAAAATTGTAGAATTAGAAATTTTTATCAATAGTTAAAATGTTATAATTAATTTTATAAATAAAAAAATTTATTAAAATTTTAATTAGTTTATTTAAATAATATTATTAATTAAGAAATAGTTTGAAATTATGATTAAATTAGTATTATAAAATTATATAAATATATTATATAATATAGATTAAAATAAGGAATTCAGCAAAATTATATATCCACCTGTTTATCAAAAACATGTCTTTTTGAGTAAAATTTAAAGTCTAACCTGCCCACTGATTTATTAAAGGGCCGCGGTATATTGACTGTGCAAAGGTAGCATAATCATTTGTCTTTTAATTGAAGGCTAGAATGAATGGTTGAATGAGATATATGCTGTCTCATTTTAATAAATATAAAAATTTAGCTTTTAAGTTAAAAGGCTTAAATAAAGTTAAAGGACGAGAAGACCCTATAGATCTTTATATAATTTATGAATTAATAAATTTAAGAATACAAAAATTTTAAATTATAAAATATATTTGGTTGGGGTGACTGGAAGATTTAAAGAACTATTTTTATTTTATACCATAAATTTATGAATAATTGATCCAATTTTATTGATTAAAAGTTTAAGTTACCTTAGGGATAACAGCGTAATTTTTTTAGAGAGTTCTTATCGATAAAATAGATTGCGACCTCGATGTTGAATTAAAGATTATATTTAGATGCAGAAGTTTAAATGTTAGGTCTGTTCGACCTTTAAATCTTTACATGATTTGAGTTCAGACCGGTGTGAGCCAGGTCGGTTTCTATCCTTAATAAATAAATATATTTTAGTACGAAAGGACCAAATATATAAAAAATATTTTTTTAAAAAAAGGAATAATATTAAATAAAATTATTTTGGCAGATTAGTGCAATAGATTTAGAATCTATAAATGTAATTTTTTTTACAAATAATACTTGAATATTATGAATATATTTATTTATTTATTAAGAAGTTTATTATTAATTATTTGTGTATTAGTAGGAGTAGCTTTTTTAACTTTATTAGAACGAAAAGTTTTAGGGTATATTCAAATTCGAAAGGGTCCTAATAAGGTTGGGTTTTGTGGAATTCCTCAACCTTTTTGTGATGCTATTAAATTATTTTGTAAGGAACAAACTTATCCTATTATATCTAATTATTTGAGATATTATATTTCTCCAATTATAAGTTTATTTTTAGCTTTATTAATTTGGATAATTTTTCCTTATGGAATTAATTTATTTTCTTTTAATTTAGGAATATTATTTTTTTTATGTTGTACAAGTTTAGGAGTTTATACAGTAATAATTGCTGGGTGATCTTCAAATTCTAGATATGCATTATTAGGGGGGTTACGTGCAGTAGCACAAACAATTTCTTATGAAGTTAGAATAGCATTATTAATAATATCTTTTGTAATTTTAATTGGTGGATATAATTTAATTTATTTTGATATTTATCAAGATAAAATTTGATTTTTTTTTTTAAGATTTCCTTTAGTTTTAGCTTGATTAGCTTCTTCTTTAGCTGAAACTAATCGAACTCCCTTTGACTTTGCAGAAGGAGAATCAGAGTTAGTTTCAGGATTTAATATTGAATATAGAAGAGGAGGATTTGCTTTAATTTTTTTAGCTGAATATGCAAGAATTTTATTTATGAGATTATTATTTTCAGTAATATTTTTAGGATCTAATATATTTAGTTTAATTTTTTATTTTAAGTTAGTTTTTATTGCATTTTTGTTTATTTGAGTTCGAGGGACATTACCTCGGTTTCGTTATGATAAATTAATATATTTAGCTTGAAAAAGTTATTTACCTTTATCTTTAAATTATTTATTATTTTTTATTGGGGTAAAGATTTTATTAGTAAGTTTTTTACTTTAGTTAAATTTATTTAGTATAGATTAATAGAAGATTAAACTTCTATATTATGCTTTCAAAACATATACTTATTCAAGTTCATTAATCAGTAAATTAAATTATCTCATAACTTAGAAATTATAGGATTTATAATATAGTATATAAAATATAAAATGGTAAGAATTTGACCAATTAAAATATAAGGGTCTTCTACAGGGCGAGCTCCAATTCAAGTTAATAAAATTACGATTGAAACTATAAATCAAAATAAAATTTGGTTAATAGGGTAAAATTGTAATCCTTGGAAATTTTGTTTGTTTAAAGGTATAATAAATAAAATTGCAATTGATATAACTAAAGCAATAACTCCACCTAATTTATTAGGAATGGATCGAAGAATTGCATAAGCAAATAAAAAATATCATTCAGGTTGAATATGAATAGGGGTTACTAGAGGGTTTGCAGGAATAAAATTATCTGGGTCTCCTAAAATATAAGGTATTCATAAATTAATTAAAGTTAATGATAGGAGGAGAGTTAAAAATCCTACAATATCCTTAAATGAAAAATAAGGATGGAAGGGGATTTTGTCTATATTTCTATTTAGTCCTAAAGGATTATTTGATCCTGTTTGGTGAAGAAATAAAAGATGGATTATTGTTATTGCGGCTACAATAAAGGGGAGTAAAAAATGGAAAGTAAAAAATCGTGTTAAGGTTGCATTATCAACAGCAAATCCTCCTCAAATTCATTGAACAAGAGTAATTCCTAAATAAGGGATTGCTGAAAGTAAATTTGTAATTACAGTAGCTCCTCAAAATGATATTTGTCCTCAAGGTAAAACATAACCTATAAATGCAGTTGCTATTACTAAAAATAAAAGTAGTACTCCAATTCTTCATGTGTGTATAAATACATAAGAATTATAATATAATCCTCGTCCAATATGAAGGTAAATACAAATAAAGAAAAAAGAAGCTCCGTTAGCATGTAAAGTTCGTAAAAATCATCCATAATTTACATCTCGACAAATATGAGTTACTCTATTGAAAGCAGATTCAATATTTGCAGTATAGTGTATAGCTAAAAATAATCCAGTAGCAATTTGGATAATTAAACATAATCCAAGTAAGGACCCAAAATTTCATCAAGTTGAAATATTAGATGGGGCTGGTAAGTCAACAAGGGCATTATTGGCAATTTTAAATAAAGGATGTCTAATTCGTATAGGTTTATTCATTTGTTGATTAAAAATTTGATCGTAAAGGGCCAAAATTCTTTTTTGTAATATTAATTACAATGATTAAACATAATAGTAAATAATTAATTAATATAATTGTTAAATTTATAGTTGGATTATTATATAATTTATTTAGAAAGAATTGATTTTCAAAATTTATAGTAATATTTATATTATTATTTAAATAATTTATGTCTTGATTAATTATAAAAATTGAATTATTATCAATAAAATAAATAATAATTAATAAATTAATTCATAAAAATAGAAAAATAAAAAAGTTGTTTATAGAAAAATTAAATAATTCATTTGAAGCTAATCTAGTTATATAAATAAATAGAACTAATATTCCTCCAATTATTACTAAAAATAAAATATAAGCAAATCAGTAAGAATTTGAAATAAATCCACATAGTAATCTTACTGTTATTGTTTGAATTAATAATATTAATCCTATTGATAAAGGATGTTTTATAATTAAAAAAGAAATTGATAAAATTGAATTTAAAGTTAAAATTAATAAATTAATATCAGAGAATAGTTTAATAAAAATAATAATTTTGGAGATTATTGATAAAGAATCTTACTTTTTCTCTGAAGTTTTAAAAGAAAAAAAATCTTATTTTAGGTATACAAAACCAATGTTTTACTTAAACTATTAAAACTAATGTCAATTATTTTAAATATAATATTTTCTGTTTTTATATTTATTGTGGGAGTTAGTGTCTATTCAATAAAACGAAAGCATTTGTTATCAATATTATTAAGTTTAGAATTTATTGTTTTAAGTTTATTTTATATATTATACATATATTTATTAATATATAATTATGAATTTTTTTTTACAATAATTTTTTTAACTTTTAGAGTATGTGAAGGAGCTTTAGGTTTGTCAATTTTGGTTAGAATAATTCGAACTCATGGTAATGATTATTTTCAATCTTTTAGAATTTTACAATGTTAAAATTAATTTTATTTGTAATATTTTTAATCCCTATTTGTTTTTTTAAGAAAAGTTTTTGAATGGTACAATTAATATTAATTTTATTAAGTTTTTTATTTATATTTATAATTTCAAATTCTTCTTTATGAATTATAATTAGTTATTTTATAGGTGTAGATTTATTATCTTATGGTTTAATTTTGTTAAGTTTATGAATTTGTTGAATAATAGTGATGGCTAGAGAATCAATTAATCGAATGAATTATTCAAAAAGTTTTTTTTTATTAAATATTGTATTTATATTATTAATATTAATTTTAGCTTTTGGGTCAATAAATTTATTTTATTTTTATTTATTTTTTGAAGCAAGATTAATCCCAACTTTATTTTTAATTATTGGATGAGGTTATCAACCAGAACGTTTACAAGCCGGAATTTATTTATTATTTTATACTTTGTTAGCTTCTTTACCAATATTAGTTGGTATTTTTTATTTATATGGGGATAATAATTCATTAAATTTTATTTTAATAAAGAAAAGTTATAGAAATTATTTATTATATTTGGTAATAATTTTTGCTTTTTTAGTAAAAATACCAATATTTTTAATACATTTATGATTACCAAAAGCTCATGTTGAGGCTCCTGTTTCTGGGTCAATAATTTTAGCTGGGATTATATTAAAATTAGGAGGATATGGTTTATTGCGTGTTTTTAGAATATTAATAAATATTGGATTAAAATTAAATTTTATTTGAGTTTCAATTTCTTTAATTGGGGGATTTTTAGTTAGTTTAATTTGTTTGCGACAAATTGATTTAAAATCATTAATTGCATATTCTTCAGTTGCCCATATAGGAATTGTATTAGCTGGTTTAATAACATTGAGAATTTGGGGTATAACTGGTTCTTATACTTTGATAATTGCACATGGGTTATGTTCATCAGGTTTATTTTGTTTAGCTAATATTTCTTATGAACGTATAGGAAGACGAAGATTATTAATTAATAAGGGAATAATAAATTTAATGCCTAGAATATGTTTATGGTGATTTTTATTAAGTTCTTCAAATATAGCTGCTCCTCCTTCTTTAAATTTATTAGGAGAAATTAGTTTATTAAATAGAATTATTAGATGATCATGGGTTTCTATAATTATACTAATATTAGTTTCTTTTTTTAGAGCTGCTTATAGTTTATATTTATATTCTTATAGACAACATGGAAAGATTTATTCAGGAGCATTTAGAAGATTTAATGGTTATATTCGTGAATATAGTTTATTAATATTTCATTGATTACCTTTAAATTTTTTAATTTTGAAGAGTGAAGTTTGTATATTATGATTATATTTAAATAGTTTAAAAAAAAATATTGATTTGTGGTGTCAAAGATATGAAATATTTCATTTTAAATCATTAATTTATCAATTTGTTATATTTTTTTTTTTACTTTATTAAGAATTTCTTTAAGATTATTTGTTATTGGATTAAAATTTTTAATTAATGATTTTACATTATTTATTGAGTGGGAGTTGTTAAGTTTGAATTCTAATTCAATTGTTATAACATTTTTATTTGATTGAATATCTTTGTTATTTATAAGTTTTGTTTTATTAATTTCAGGAATAGTAGTTTTATACAGAGAAGAATATATGCATGGGGATATTTATATCATTCGATTTATTAGTTTAGTGTTAATGTTTGTTTTGTCAATAATATTTTTAATTATTTCTCCTAATTTAATTAGAATTTTATTAGGATGGGATGGATTAGGATTAGTTTCTTATTGTTTAGTAATTTATTACCAAAATGTTAAGTCTTATAATGCAGGGATAATTACGGCTTTATCAAATCGTATTGGAGATGTTGCTTTATTAATAGCAATTGCTTGGATATTAAATTATGGAAGTTGAAATTATATTTTTTATTTAGAATGTGCAAAAAATAATTTAGAAATAGAAATTATTGGATGAATAGTAATTTTAGCAGGAATAACAAAAAGAGCTCAAATTCCTTTTTCTTCTTGGTTACCAGCTGCAATAGCAGCTCCTACTCCTGTATCTGCTTTAGTTCATTCTTCAACATTAGTAACAGCAGGTGTATATTTATTAATTCGGTTTAATATTTTATTAATAGATACTAAATTAGGACAATTTATATTATTAGTTGGAGGATTAACAATATTTATATCAGGATTAGGAGCTAATTTTGAATTTGATTTAAAAAAAATTATTGCTTTATCAACTTTAAGTCAATTAGGTTTGATAATAAGAATTTTGGCAATAGGGTTACCTATATTAGCTTTTTTTCATTTATTAACTCATGCTTTATTTAAGGCTTTATTATTTATATGTGCTGGGTCAATTATTCATAATATAAAAAATTCTCAAGATATTCGTTCGATAGGAAATTTAATAATATGTATACCTTTAACTACCTCATGTTTAAATATTGCTAATTTAGCCTTATGTGGAACACCTTTTTTAGCTGGATTTTATTCAAAGGATTTAATTTTAGAGATAGTTACTTTATCATATATTAATTTTTTTAGATTTTTTTTATACTTTGTTTCAACAGGTTTAACTGTTTGTTATTCTTTTCGATTAGTTTATTATTCATTAACAGGAGATTTTAATGTAAGATCTTTACATCCTATAAGAGATGAATCTTGAGTAATATTAAAGGGAATATTAGGGTTATTGTTTTTAGCAATTATAGGAGGAAGAATGTTAGGATGATTAATTATTCCTTCTCCATTTATAATTTGTTTACCAATTTTAATAAAGTTATTGGCTTTATTGGTAAGAATATTAGGGGCTTGAATAGGATATGAATTGGCAAAATTTGCTTTAAGTTGAAAATTAATATCTATAGATAAATTTATTTATATTAATTTTATAGGAGGTATATGATTTATACCTCAGTTATCTACAATTGGTTTAAATTTTTATTTTTTAAGTTTGGGTTATAAATTAATTAAAAATTTAGATCAAGGATGAAGTGAATATTTAGGAGGACAATCAATTTATAATTTTATAAAAAAAAATTCTATAACTAATCAATTGATTCAGAATAATGATTTAAAAATTTATTTTTTTTCTATAGTTATATGGTTATTATTTATAATAATTATATTTATATTTTATTTAAATAGCTTAAATTTAAAGCATGACATTGAAGCTGTTAATATGATTTTTTAATCTTTAAATATTTACAAAAAAAAATTTTTTTATTTTTACAATGAAAATGTAATGTTTTATTTAAACTACATAAATAGAAATATTAATGGAATTTAACCACTAAAGAAAAAAGTTAGCAGCTTTTTCTTGAATAACATATTTCTAATTTTAATTGGAAAAAAAATTCAATTTTATCATTAACAGTGATAGGCCTCTATTTTGGCTTCAATTAAATAAAGTAAGGATTATTGGATAATCTAAAATTAGGTCGAAACTAAATGTAATAATTACTTCATACTTATGGTATTAATTAATTTAAGATAAATTGATTAAAAATCAATACTTTTTGAATGCAAATCAAATGTTATAATTAACTATTATCCTAATTAAGAGGCTCATTCAAGAGCTCCTTGGTTTCATTCATGGTATAATCCAATTAGTAAAATTAGAATAAAAAATGTTCTAACTATTAATCAGGTTATTATATTAGAAGAATTGATAATTAAAATTATTGGGAGTAATAGTGCAATTTCTACATCAAAAATTAAGAAAATAATTGCAATTAAGAAAAATTGTAATGAAAATGGTAGTCGAGAATAATTTTTTGGGTCAAATCCACATTCAAAAGGAGAATTTTTTTCTCGGTCATAAAATGATTTTTTGGAAATAATTGAGGAAATTAATATGGTAATAAAAGAAATAATTATAATAATAATTCTTATTGTTAATAAAATTAGTATTATTTATACTAAAAAAATTTAGTCCATTTGATTGGAAGTCAAAAATACTTTATATACTATATAAATAATTAATTAACCACCTCATCAGTAAATAGAAACATATAAAAATAATCAAACTACATCAACAAAATGTCAATATCATGCAGCAGCTTCGAATCCAAAATGATGATTTTTTGAAAAATGATTATTAATTTGTCGAATTAAACAAATTAATAAAAATGTTGTTCCAATAAGAACATGTAAACCATGGAACCCAGTAGCTATAAAAAAAGTAGATCCATAAACTGAATCTGAAATTGTAAATGAAGCTTCAAGATATTCATAACCTTGAAGAATAGAAAAGTAGATTCCTAAAATAACTGTAAAAAATAATCCTTGGATAGTTTGGGAATGGTTATTAACTATTAATCTATGATGAGCTCAAGTAATGGTAATTCCTGAAGATAATAAAATTGCTGTATTTAATAAAGGAATTTGTAGAGGATCAAAAACATGGATATTAGTAGGAGGTCAATTTCTTCCAATTTCAATTGTAGGAGCAAGTCTTCTATGAAAAAAAGCTCAAAAAAATCTAATAAAAAAAAAGATTTCAGAAATAATAAATAAAATTATTCCTCAACGTAGTCCAATAGCAACAATATAAGTATGTAATCCTTGGTAAGTACCTTCACGAGTAATATCTCGTCATCATTGGTATATAGTAAGTAATAAGATAATATTCCCTAATAGAAGAAGTGAATTATTATATTGATGGAATCATATAATTATTCCAGAAGTTGTCATAAGAGCTCCTAAGGCTCCAGTTAATGGTCAAGGGCTATAATCAACTAAATGAAAAGGATGATTTTGATGTGTTGACATTAATTTACTTCTCTAGAATATAATGTTCTTAAAACAGCGAAAACATATGATTGAATAATTGCAACAGCTGATTCTAAGGTTAATAAAGCAATTTGAGTAAAAATTAAAATATTTAATATTAATAAATTTATTGAAGGTCCTGTATTTCCTAAAAGTGTTATTAGTAAGTGACCAGCAATTATATTAGCAGCTAATCGAACTGCTAAAGTTCCTGGGCGAATAAAATTTCTGATTGTTTCAATACATACTATAAAAGGTATTAGAATACCGGGGGTTCCTTGGGGAACTAAATGGGCAAATATATGTTGTGTATGATTGATTCATCCATATAATATGAATCTTAATCATAATGGTAAGGCTAGGGTTAATGTTAATGTTAAATGACTAGTTCTAGTAAAAATATAAGGAAATAATCCTATAAAATTATTAAATATAATTAAAGAAAATAATGAAACAAAAATAAAAGTTGAACCTGGTAATCCAGATGTTCCTAATAAAGTTTTGAATTCTTTATGAAGAGTTGATAAAATTTTGTTTCATAAGAAAGAAAATCGATTTGGAAGAAGTCAGTATATATAAGGAATTAATATTAATCCAATGAATGAACTTAGTCAATTTAATGATAAATTAAAAATACTAGTTGAGGGGTCAAATACTGAGAATAAATTAGTTATCATTTTCAAGTTAAAGAATTTGTAGAAAAAGTTTTTAATTCATTAAGAGGTGAATTATAAGTAGTAATAAAATAATTTAAACAATTAAATAATATGAAAATAATTGAGAAGTAAATAAAAAGAGTTAATCATCTAATTGGAGCTATTTGAGGGATCAGAAAATACTAATTTTTAGTAATTTAAACTTGACATATTTATGTTATAAAATTTAACTAATTTTCTTTCATTAGAAGTAAATGCTAATTTACTATAAAATGGTTTAAGAGACCAATACTTGCTTTCAGTCATCTAATGAAGCTTCATTTAATTTAATTCAATTAATAAATGATTTAGTTGAAACTCTTTCGATAACAATTGGTATGAAACTATGGTTAGCTCCACAAATTTCTGAACATTGGCCAAAGTATAATCCAGGACGATTTAAGAAAATTGAAGTTTGGTTTAAACGACCTGGAGTTGCATCAATTTTTACTCCTAAGGCTGGAATAGCTCAAGAATGAAGAACATCAGCAGCAGAAACTAAAACACGAATTTGAGTTTGGAAAGGTAAAACTGTTCGGTTATCAACATCTAATAAACGAAATCCATTATTAGGTAATTCATTTGTAGGAATTATGTATGAATCAAATTCAACATTTAAAAAATCAGAATATTCATAACTTCAATATCATTGATGTCCAATAGATTTAAAGGTGAGACTTGGATTTCTAATTTCTTCTATTAAATATAATAATCGTAATGAAGGTAAAGCAATAAACACTAAAGTAATGGCAGGAAGAATAGTTCAAACAATTTCAATAATTTGACCTTCAATTAAATTTTGGTCAATAAATTTATTATAAAATAATGTTCTTATTATGTATCCTACTAAAATTGTGATTATTAATAAAATAATTAAAGTGTGATCATGAAAGAAAATTAATTGTTCTATTAAAGGTGAAGCTCCATCTTGGAAAGATAATTGAGATCATGTTGCCATTTTAAATTTCTAAAAAAAGAAAAATCTTTATATATGAAGCTTAAATTCATTGCACTAATCTGCCATATTAGAATAATATTATTTAATTAGAAGATAGAATTGGTAATTCAGAATATCTATGTTCCGCAGGAGGATAAGATTGGAGTCATTCTAGGGATGTTGAAGCTTGAATAGATATAATAATAGATCGATTAGTAACAAAACTTTCTCAAATAATAAAAAGGAAAAATAAAACTGCAAAGAATGATAAAGTAGAACCAATTGAAGAAATAGTATTTCATATAGTGAATGAATCAGGGTAATCAGAATAACGACGAGGTATTCCTGCTAAACCTAAAAAATGTTGAGGAAAAAAAGTTAAATTTACTCCTATAAATATAACAAAAAAGTGACTTTTTAGTCAATTAGGATTTATTGATAAACCTGTTAATAATGGGTATCAATGAATAAAACCAGCTATAATTGCAAAAACAGCTCCTATCGATAAAACATAATGAAAATGGGCTACTACATAATAAGTATCATGTAAAACAATATCTAAAGATGAATTAGCTAAAATTACACCTGTTAAACCTCCAACGGTAAATAAAAATACAAATCCTAAGGCTCATAATAAAGAAGGGCTATAAGTTATTTGGGCCCCATGGAGAGTAGCTAATCATCTAAAAACCTTAATTCCAGTTGGGACTGCAATAATTATTGTAGCTGATGTAAAATAAGCTCGTGTGTCTACGTCTATTCCAACAGTAAATATATGGTGTGCTCATACAATAAACCCTAAAAATCCAATTGCTAATATTGCATAAATTATTCCTAAAGCTCCAAAAGTTTCTGATTTACCACTTTCTTGGGCAATAATATGAGAAATTAATCCAAATCCTGGGAGAATTAAAATATAAACTTCTGGATGCCCAAAAAATCAGAAAAGATGTTGGTATAAAATAGGGTCTCCCCCTCCGGCTGGGTCAAAAAAAGATGTATTTAAATTTCGATCAGTTAATAATATAGTAATAGCTCCAGCTAAAACTGGTAAAGATAGTAATAATAAAATTGCTGTAATTATTACAGATCAAACAAATAAAGGAATTCGGTCTATTGTTATTCCAGTTGTTCGTATATTAATAATAGTAGTAATAAAATTTACAGCTCCTAAAATTGAAGAAACTCCTGCTAAGTGTAAACTAAAAATTGCTAAATCAACTGAAGCTCCTGCATGAGCAATACCTGATGATAAAGGAGGATATACTGTTCATCCAGTTCCAGCTCCTCTTTCAACTATACTTGAAGCTAAAAGTAATGTAAGGGAAGGAGGTAATAATCAAAAACTCATATTATTTATTCGAGGAAAGGCTATATCTGGGGCCCCAATTATTAAAGGAACTAATCAATTTCCAAAACCTCCAATAACAATCGGTATAACTATAAAAAAAATTATAATAAAAGCATGAGCTGTAACAATTACATTATAAATTTGATCATCACCAATTAGGGCTCCTGGTTGGCTTAATTCAGCACGAATTAATAAACTTAAAGAAGTTCCTACAAGGCCTGCTCAAATTCCAAAAATAAAATATAAAGTACCAATATCTTTATGGTTAGTTGAAAATAATCATTGTCGCGAATGGTAAAATGGCTGAAGATTAGGCGATAAACTGTAAATTTATTTATAAGAAAAATTCTTTTTTACCATAGTCTTATATTCAACTATGATTTTAAATTGCAAATTTAAAGGTAGATTTTTAAATTAAATCTTAAGGCTTAAAAAATTTAATTTATATTTACAGCTTTGAAGGCTATTAGTTTATTTAACTTAAATCCTTTAAAAAATTCCATGAATAAAAATAATTATTGGTAATCCTCCAAGTCTTAAGAAATTACAAAAATATAGTATTAAATTATATTTTTTAGAAAATCTAAATCATTTGATATTAGAATAATTTAGTATAAAGGCTGCATAAGTAATTCGAATATAAAAAAATAATGTAATTAAAGTTAAAATTACTATAATAAAAATTATAAATGAGTAATTTAATGCTAAATTTTGAATAACTAATCACTTTGGTAAAAATCCTAAAAAAGGAGGCAACCCTCCAAGTCTCAAGAAATTACAAAAAAATCTAAATTTAAGGATTGGGGAATTATTTATAAGATTAAAACATTGGTTAATAAAGAAAACATTGAAATAATGAAATATAAAAATAATTGAAAAAGATAAAAAAGAATATAATAAAAAATAAATTATTAAAAAATAGTTTGAAATTATAAAAGTTCTTAGCATTCAACCAATATGGTTAATTGAAGAATATGCTATTAATTTTCGTAAACTAGTTTGATTTAGGCCTCCAATTGAACCAATAAAAATAGAAATAAAAATAATTCTAATTAAAAAATTTAGATTAAAATGGTAAGTTAAAAGAATTAAGGGAGCAATTTTTTGTCAAGTTATTAGGATAAAATTGTTTTTCCAGGATAACCCTTCTATTACTCCTGGAAATCAGAAATGGAAAGGGGCAGCCCCTATTTTTAATATTAATGAAGAATTTAAAATTAAGGAAAAAAATAAATTTAATTTTAGGAAAATATTTAAACTATTAATTATAGATAATAAAATTACAATAAATAATAAAATTCTTGAAGCTAAGGCTTGAACTAAAAAGTATTTTAATATAGATTCATTAGAAAATAAATTTTTCGAATCACTTATTAAAGGAATAAAAGAAAGAAGATTAATTTCTAATCCTATTCAAGCCCCTAACCAGGAGTTGGAAGAGATAGAAATTAAGGACCCTGAGATTAATGTTAATAAAAATATTAGTGTGGATAAATTTTTAAACATTAAAAAGAAAAGGGGTGGGGGTAACCTTCATAAATGGGGTATGAACCCAGTAGCTTAATTAGCTTATCTTTTTATATAAAGATATATTTTAGTATATGATGTACAAAAGTTTTTGATACTTTTAGAAATAGTTTAATTCTATTAAATATAATTTTTTATAATTTAAATAACAAAATTTATGAATGGTTAAATAAATTGAATTATACTTAAATTTCTTTAATGAAGGTAAAATTTTACATTATTTACCCTATCAAGATAATCCTTTTAATCAGGCACTTCATT